CTTTATTTTTCGTTTAGATAGTAAGTAAAATAAATAGTTTTTTTCCATTCTATCTATTGTACTTATTGATATTGGAAAAATTATCTCGTTTGTTCGAGTTGATGATCTGAACGAGTCGCACATACACCCTAGTACATGTTCCTCGACGCTGAGGGCATCCTCGAAGAGCGGGAGATTTCGTAACATTTCTAATTGGCTGTCTTGTCTTTCTAATAAGTTGTTTAATAGTTGGCATGTTGAATCATATATATTTTAGAATGGGCTGGTTTAGATCGATCTTAACCTGATGATTATGAATTATTTCCATTCAATTGAATTAATATTTTATCGGTGTAAAATATTTAATATCAAATCATGTAAAATTTGAATTATGGTTTGAAATTCATGGATTTATATTTATACGGGATCTTCAGTATTTTCGACTGCTACAAGATCAACAATGCCATAAGCTTGGGCTTCTGCTGCTGACATAAAAACATCCCTTTCCATGTCTTCGGATATAACCCATAAAGGGTTTCCCGTTCTTTGTACGTAAACCTTTGTAAGGGTTTCGCGAAGTTTCAGTAGCTCTTCCGCTTCCAGGATAAATTCCCCTGCCTGTGCTTCATAAAAAGAACTAGCAGGTTGGTGAATCATAACCCTGATGATATAACATCATGAAAGGTTCTTCTATCTCGCATAATTGATCAAACAAAAGAAAGGGATAAAAAATGCCAAGAAGAAAAGATAGAATTGAACAACCGTACAGGCATTTTTTATGCATACGGCTCTGCAATAGAATTTTCTTTGCCCTTCTTTTTTCTGTTGAAGAAAAATACAGAAGAGAGACAAAAAGAATCCATTCGATTCCGATTGTTGAATAATCTATTTACCACCCTTCCTTTCATATTCCTTTTTTAGGAGTTAAAAAATACTATGATGGTTCTGTTGCTTTATATATTTATCTTATACGTGATTTAGCAATCCCAAGGTGTTTTTTGATCCGATCAAAATAAGAAAAAAAAAGATCTTGTTTCATCTTCTTACTCTTTCTTTCATAAATAGCGGAAAGAAACTTTTAGTGTGTAAGAAAAATGGTTTGTGACGCTGAAAGGGGTCTCTGACACATAATATCAAAATAATAAGACCAAATCCGGAAATAACCCTTGTTTCATACTACTATTTCGATACGTAATCTTGTGTTACGAAAAAACAAAAAAAAAAAAAGGATTTGTTTGTATCGAACTTAAAGTGCCATGCTATTATTACTTATTATTCATATTCGATATGGCGAAGGCATAGTCTTTTTTCTTAAATAAAACAAAAAACTCATTGGCGCCAAGCGTGAGGGAATGCTAAACGTTTGGTAATTTCCCCCCCTACCAGAATGAAAGATCCCATTGAAGCGGCTAATCCCATGCATATTGTATGTACATCTGGTGGCACAAATTGCATAGTGTCATAAATAGCTATTCCTGGTATTACCCATCCTCCGGGGGAGTTTATAAACAAATAAAGATCCCTAGTATCATCCTCTATACTAAGATATACCATAAGACCAACAAGTTGATTCGAGATCTCGCTATCAACCTCTTGTCCTAAGAAAAGCAATCTTTCTCGATAAAGTCGGTTGATTAGGACAAAATTGTATCCTTTAGGAACCGTACATGCGCCTTTGGGTGCATACGGTTCAAAAAAATTGCGAAAAAAATAATCAATGTGTCGATTTCAGCCCTATTTCTTTTTCTGTAACAGTTTTTTCTTTTTAATAGAGGGGCTTGTTCTTCCATTTTTCAAGAAAGATGGGTTTTGCTGTCTTTCCTCGAAAAGAATTCACTGAAGTTATTGAACTAACCTTTCATTGATGTATTATTTCATCGAGATTCCAATTCTGATGTTATTTTCTTGTTCCTGAATGGGCCTTTAAAATTTTTTAGGTTCATGTTCTACTCCGGGTAAAGATTCGCCCGAATTCTATTTGCGCATATAGGGCAAATGATATCAGTACCACTCACTTCTTTTTGTTAAGACTTCGTTTTTGTGAACCCACATTCTTCATATCTTCCGCCAAATTATTCGATATATTTACTATTTTATTAATTGGCAATTTGAGATAACTCCTATGGTAGAAAAATCATTTATGATACAAGTTATAATCGTATACATATTACCAATTTGGTATTTTCTGAACGGAGCCTGGATACTTTATTTTATTATTACAAGCTAACCATAAATCCTTCTAATTTAAATTATTTATCCCCAAAATCAAAATAAATTGATCCAATTGTACTTCGCGCTCCAAATTATTGATGGTTCAATCCATTTTTCTTGGGCGAAACGTAAGATATCTCAGTCGGAAAGAGAATGGGTGAATTCCATATGACCCAATATGTCTCACAAGTCGCACTATACGTCAACCCAAACCGCATCTTCCTCTCCAGGACTCCGAAAAGGTACTTTTGGAACACCAATGGGCATGAAATTAAAGAAAAAATTAAGTACTATATTTTACTTTGATGTGGAAACGTAATAATTTATTGTCTTCATAATTTTTATTTTACTTCTGTTTATCCTATTTTATATATGTTTATATATGGATTTTATACATAGATTGTAAGACTCATATCATAGAGGAAGACGGAATAAATAAAGAAAAATTCTGACGAATAAATCGTTTGAGTGATAAACAAGTATTTATGCGTTCGTTCCTCAAAAATTAGACCAATCCCCATTGCGTATTGCTACTTATCGGGTATAGAATAGATCTGCTTCTATTTGTTCCTACGAACAGAATTGTTCCATTATTTCGAATGGAACGAAATAAATATTAACTCTTGCTCATAGACAATCTAAGGAAAAGGGTTAGGTACTTTAGGTACTATAGTATATAGTTTAGTTTTTTCCAATGCGATAAAGTTACATAGTGTCTATTTATCTTTGATAAAGAGGTATTTCCATGGGTTTGCCTTGGTATCGTGTTCATACGGTTGTTTTGAATGATCCCGGTCGGTTACTTTCTGTCCATATAATGCATACAGCTTTAGTTGCTGGTTGGGCCGGTTCAATGGCTCTATACGAATTAGCGGTTTTTGACCCTTCTGACCCTGTTCTTGATCCGATGTGGAGACAGGGTATGTTTGTTATACCTTTCATGACTCGTTTAGGAATAACTAATTCATGGGGCGGTTGGAGTATTACAGGAGGGACTGTAACAAATCCGGGTATTTGGAGTTACGAAGGTGTGGCAGGGGCACATATTGTGTTTTCTGGTTTGTGCTTTTTGGCAGCTATCTGGCATTGGGTGTATTGGGACCTAGAAATATTCTGCGATGAACGTACAGGAAAACCCTCTTTGGATTTGCCAAAAATCTTTGGAATTCATTTATTTCTCTCAGGGGTCGCTTGCTTCGGTTTTGGCGCATTTCATGTAACAGGTTTGTATGGTCCTGGGATATGGGTATCGGATCCTTATGGGCTAACTGGAAAAGTACAACCTGTAAACCCTGCGTGGGGCGCGGAAGGTTTTGATCCCTTTGTTCCTGGGGGAATAGCTTCTCATCATATTGCAGCGGGTACATTGGGCATATTAGCGGGCCTATTCCATCTTAGTGTCCGTCCGCCTCAACGTTTATACAAAGGATTACGTATGGGAAATATTGAAACCGTACTTTCCAGTAGTATCGCAGCTGTCTTTTTTGCAGCTTTCGTTGTTGCTGGAACTATGTGGTATGGTTCAGCAACTACCCCGATCGAATTATTTGGTCCTACTCGTTATCAGTGGGATCAGGGATATTTCCAGCAAGAAATATATCGAAGAGTTGGCGCTGGGTTAGCCGAAAATCTGAGTTTATCAGAAGCTTGGTCTAAAATTCCCGAAAAATTAGCTTTTTATGATTACATCGGTAATAATCCAGCAAAAGGGGGATTATTCAGAGCGGGATCAATGGACAATGGAGATGGAATAGCTGTTGGTTGGTTAGGACATCCCGTCTTTAGAGATAAAGAAGGACGCGAGCTTTTTGTACGTCGTATGCCTACTTTTTTTGAAACATTTCCGGTAGTTTTAGTAGACGGAGACGGAATTGTGAGAGCCGATGTTCCCTTTAGAAGGGCGGAATCCAAATATAGTGTCGAACAAGTGGGTGTAACTGTTGAGTTCTATGGTGGCGAACTCAATGGAGTCAGTTATAGTGATCCTGCTACTGTGAAAAAATATGCTAGACGTGCTCAATTAGGGGAAATTTTTGAATTGGATCGAGCTACTTTGAAATCTGATGGTGTTTTTCGTAGTAGTCCAAGGGGCTGGTTCACTTTTGGGCATGCTACGTTTGCTTTGCTCTTCTTTTTTGGACACATTTGGCATGGTGCTAGAACCTTGTTCCGAGATGTTTTTGCTGGTATTGATCCAGATTTGGACGCTCAAGTGGAATTTGGAACATTCCAAAAACTTGGGGATCCAACTACAAAGAGACAGGCAGTTTGATACAACATTGCTCTGGCCTACATTTTATGCTTTACATAAAGTAAAGTGCCGGATCTATTTTGAATTACCCCTTTTTATTTGACTTTTTTCCCTTTCTTTATCTTGGTAAATGATCGTATCCCAAATGAATAGGTGTGGAAGCTATAATTGTAAACCACGATCGAATCTATGGAAGCATTGGTTTATACATTTCTGTTAGTCTCTACTTTAGGGATAATTTTTTTCGCTATCTTTTTTCGAGAACCACCGAAGGTTCCAACTAAAAAATGAAATGATTTTTCATTATCTCAATTGAAGTAATGAGCCTCCCAATATGGGAGGCTCATTACTTCAATCAACTAGTCTCCGTGTTCCTCGAATGGATCTCTTAGTTGTTGAGAGGGTTGCCCAAAAGCGGTATATAAGGCATACCCAGTAAAACTTACAAGTAAACCAGATATGAAGATGGCGACTAGGGTTGCTGTTTCCATTATTAAATAATTTCAAGATCGCGGTGGATCTATAACTACAATAAGATCATTTATTTACAACTACAACAAAATAGTATACAAAGTCAACAGATCTCAACTAATGAATGAAATAGAATTTATGGCTACACAAACCGTTGAGGGCAGTTCTAGGTCTGGACCAAGACGAACTGTTGTAGGGGATTTATTGAAACCGTTGAATTCGGAATATGGTAAAGTAGCTCCGGGATGGGGGACTACTCCATTTATGGGGGTTGCAATGGCTTTATTTGCAATATTCCTATCTATTATTTTGGAAATTTATAATTCTTCCGTTTTATTGGATGGAATTTCAATGAATTAGATTTGATTTATAAGAATTATGAAGTCCTATTTTTTCGATAAAAAAAATTCTTAGAACTCGAATTTCTAGGACGTTTTGGTAGTTCGACCGTGAAATTCCTTTGTTTCGGTATTTCCGGAATATGAGTGTGTGACTTGTTATAATTGATCCTATTGATAATACAGAGAATAGATCTGTCATCTTGATAGAGATGATTCTACCTCGTCGGATATTTATATTTATTTAATATCTGGAGCACGGAAGGGGTATATAGAATATATCAAGAAAAGAAATATTTGAACTATGATTCATATTTATTCAGACCTCGTAACCGGACTAAAAAAAAAGAACAAAAACAAAAGAAGGGGGGGATTGCCTAAATAAAACGCCTTTTCTTCCTTCAAAATCATGCACCTTGACTGAAGGACAACTTTTTCTCTGAATTTTGTTGAGTTGTTACATTTAGTCCAGTCATTGAATAAGTGATGGTCAAACGGTTCTTACTCAGAGAGTCTTTGAGCTTAATTTTTAACTTTGTTAAATCATCGGGGTTATAGTATGAATCTGAAGTTTTAATTGATTCATAGGGTCTCAACAAGAGAATTCCTATCAATAATAAAACAATAAATAAATAGTAAATTTGACTTACGCAAAAAAACTACACAAATAAACAATATATAGATAGGGTAAAAGAAGACTCAAGAGGCCTATAACAATATAAAGAAAGACAAATGAGCCGACTTGATATTGGCATTATCATCGCAAAGAAAAGATTCCGGATTTTTATTTTTTCATATTTTTGGGACAGATATAATCAAGTATCTAATAAGTTTCCAATTTTATATTACATATCCGTTGAAATCAGTATTTGTGTGTTTCTGCTTGAGCCGTACGAGATGCAATTTTCATATACGGTTCTCAGAGGGGGAGTCTCCTTGTTTTACCTATCTCAATAAAGTATATGATTGGTTTGAAGAACGTCTAGAGATTCAGGCGATTGCAGATGATATAACTAGTAAATATGTTCCTCCTCATGTCAACATATTTTATTGCTTAGGGGGAATCACACTCACTTGTTTTCTAGTACAAGTAGCTACGGGTTTTGCTATGACTTTTTACTATCGTCCAACCGTTACAGAGGCTTTTTCCTCTGTTCAATACATAATGACTGAGGTCAACTTTGGTTGGCTAATTCGATCAGTTCATCGATGGTCGGCAAGTATGATGGTTCTAATGATGATTTTGCACGTATTTCGTGTATATCTCACGGGTGGGTTTAAAAAACCCCGCGAATTAACTTGGGTTACGGGTGTAGTTCTGGGTGTATTGACTGCATCTTTTGGTGTAACTGGTTATTCCTTACCTTGGGACCAAATTGGTTATTGGGCAGTAAAAATTGTAACAGGTGTACCTGAAGCTATTCCTGTAATAGGATCGCCTTTGGTAGAATTATTGCGTGGAAGTGCTAGTGTAGGTCAATCCACTTTAACCCGTTTTTATAGTTTACACACTTTTGTATTGCCTCTTCTTACTTCCGTATTTATGTTAATGCATTTCCTAATGATACGTAAGCAGGGTATTTCGGGTCCTTTATAAGGATTTTTTATAAAAAAAAAATAAGATAGGTCGATTATAGATATTTATAATTGGTCATATATTTATTATTTCGGAGAGGAACAATAGTATTTCATTGCCACAAATATGGATTATTGAAAAGAATAAGACATATTATTTGGATATTTCTCTTCAACCCCGAAGTATTTTTTATTTGATACTTTGATACAAATAGTTGAAGTGGATTCTCCGAAGAGAAAATGGATTATGGGAGTGTGTGACTTGAACTATTGATAGGGCCATGCGGATATATGATTTGATCCGCCACATTGGAAATCACAATTAAATGTGTCTCCGCATCCAATCAACACGTAAGTCTTCCTACGTATACGTAGCAGAGGATAGGCTGGTTTGCTTAAGGAGAATTCTTTCTATGATTATACCTGAATCCATGTAATGCATGAACAGGCTCCGTAAGATCCCGTAGAATAAGTGATTCAGCATCATCCAAATGATGTTATATCTATTACATTTATTTATAGTATGGAACTGCATTCATTTCCTTTGCATTGACCCGGATCTATGATACTATCGGAGTGAAATAGGGGATCTAAGGAAGAATAGAGGCTAGACTGTATTAGTAACAAGTAAATCCTTTGTATGTAAAAAGACTCGAGATATTGTGTGGATAGACACCAATTACAAGTCATGAGACAACCCAAAAAGCATTTGGTCATGATCCAATTTATAAGCCCACTTGGGTGTTGAGCATTTACTCGTAAGAACTGACTTCACAATGAATAGTTGGAACTCCGGAAAATAGAACCTTTCTTACATGGAGTCATTATATTCGTGTGGATATAGATGAAATAGTTTTTTATATCGATCTATTTCAGTTATTCTTTTGATTTTTGTTTTGCTCGAGCCGGATGATGAAAAATTATCATGTCCGGTTCCCTCGGGGGATGAATACATAATAATTCACCTATCCCAATAACAAAGAAACCAGATTTGAATGATCCTGTATTAAGAGCTAAATTGGCAAAAGGAATGGGACATAATTATTACGGGGAACCCGCATGGCCCAATGACCTTTTATATATTTTTCCAGTAGTAATTCTAGGTACTATAGCATGTAACGTAGGCTTAGCGGTTCTAGAACCGTCAATGATCGGTGAACCGGCAGATCCTTTTGCAACTCCTTTGGAAATATTACCCGAATGGTACTTCTTTCCTGTATTTCAAATACTTCGTACAGTACCAAATAAGTTATTAGGTGTTCTTTTAATGGTTTCAGTACCATTAGGATTATTCACAGTACCTTTTTTGGAGAATGTCAATAAATTCCAAAATCCGTTTCGTCGTCCAGTAGCTACAACTGTTTTTTTGATTGGTACCGCAGTAGCACTTTGGTTAGGTATTGGGGCAACATTACCTATTGATAAATCTTTGACTTTAGGTCTTTTTTAAATTGATTCAATTGTAACATCATATGGGTATCTAGGGAATAGTTCCTTTAAAGTTAATTTTCCCTAGATACATTCAATTTTTGATTTTATTATGAATTAATTATACAAATATATTATATGGATCGTATTGAAAATCAAAAAACGATTTTTTCTTTTTTTCTTTATCTTTAGAAAAAAGATGAAATAATTGCAATGAATTTAAAATGAAAATTTATTTATTTTTAGGTAAATGAATTGCGAAACGCTTTTGTAGAATACTCAATATTTCTTTTACATCTTCTGGGCGAAAATATTCAATTTTCATAAGATCTTCTTGACTGTTACTCAAAAGGTCCAATAATGTATGTATATTGGACCTTTTGAGACAATTATAGGTTCTGGAAGGCAATTCTAATTGATCAATAAAAATATATTTCAATGCAATTCCTTTTTTATTTTTCTTTAGATTAGATAATCTATCATGAAAGGGAAAAAGGGGTAAAGTAAATTTGTTTTTATTTTCCTCCAAATTAGTGTTTTCCTCCTCTGCATGTAGAAAAGGAATAAATAAATCAATCAAATTACGAGAAGCCTCATAAAGTGCTTCTTTTGGAGTTAAACTCCCATTTGTCCATATTTCGAGAAAAAGGATCTCTTGTTTTTCATTCCCATTCCCATAGGAATAAATACTATGATTCACATTTCGAACAGGCATGGATACAGCATCTATAGGATAACTTCCATCTTGAGAGTGATTTGTGGATTTTATACGATATCCACGATCTCTCTTGATTTGTAATTCAATACGCAACTCAACGGGTTCTGTGAGGTTAGCTATATGTTGTGTAGTGTCAACTATTTCCACAGACGGCGGTGAGATGATATCTTGAGCAGTTACGCATTTTGGACCTTTGATGCAAATGAATGCGTCTCGAACTCCATACAAATTACTTCTCAATACAATTTCTTTCAAATTCATTAAAATTTCATGTACAGATTCTTCAATACCCGGTATCGTCGAATATTCATGTGGTAACTTCTCAAATTTTGCATGTGTGATACACGTACCCTCTATTTCTCCAAGTAAAACCCTTCGCATGGCAATACCTATTGTATCGGCTTGGCCTTTCATAAGTGGGGACAGAATGAAACGTCCATAATAAAGACGTTTACTGTCTACTCTTGATTCAACACACTTCCACTGTAGTGTTCGAGTGGATCCTGCTACTTCCTCTCGAACCATACTAATATATTATTATTTAGATTGGTGAATCATTTATTTCTCTTGAAATCTGTTCAATTCTTATTTTTATACACGCCTTTTTTTAGGGGGTCTACATCCATTGTGTGGCATAGGGGTTATATCGCGTACGAAACTTAATAGTATACCACTTCTACGAATAGCTCGTAATGCTGCATCTCTTCCGAGACCGGGGCCCTTTATCATAACTTCTGCTCGTTGCATACCCTGATCCACCACAGTACGAATAGCGTTTATTGCTGCAGCTTGAGCGGCAAAGGGTGTCCCCCTTCTTGTGCCTTTGAATCCAGAAGTACCGGCGGAGGACCAAGAAACCACCCGGCCTCGTACATCTGTAACAGTTACAATGGTATTATTGAAACTCGCTTGAACATGAATAACTCCTTTTGGTATTCTACGTCCATTTTTACGTGAACCAATACGTCCATTCCCACGTGAACCAATTCTTGGTATAGGTTTTGTCATATTTTATCATCTCATAAATATGAGTCAGAAATATACGGAGATATCCATTTCATGTTAAAAATCTTTGATCTTTTATTTATTTTTGACTTACATTAGTCCTTCCTTTAGCTTTAGAAAGTAAGTTCCTTTTAAGAAATATTATCCTTGTCTCTGTTTATGTTTCGGATTGGAACAAATCACTATAATACGCCCCCTCCTACGAATCAGTCGACATTTTTCACAAATTTTACGAACAGAAGCTCTTATTTTCATATTTATGATTCCCTATATTTTCTTTTTAATTCTGAATCCACTTCTTGAAAGAAAAAAATCCCTTTAATTTTGGAACCCCAAATTCTATCCCCATGAGGAGGATGCTAAAAAAATACCTAATCGTTCGAATCCTTGTTGCGAAGTCTATAAATTATACGTCCTCTGGTTGAATCATAACGACTTACTTCGATTTTGACTCTATCCCCCGGTAGTATGCGTATAAAACTGCGTCGGATCCTCCCCGAAACATAACCTAGAATTAGATCCTCATTATCTAAACGGACCCGGAACATACCATTGGGAAGTGATTCAGTAATTAAACCTTCATGAATCAATTTTTGTTCTTTCATTCCGGGTGACCCCCCCTGGAAGTATCAACTAATGGAGGAGTAGTCATATAACTTACCTTTCCTTTCCTTTTCACGGGTAATAAGTTACAGATCAAATTAGGACGCCAGAAGGGGGGGATCAACATATATATATATGACACAACATTTCTCCCCCAATTCCTTTTAGTCGGGCTTCTCGATCTGTCATTATACCCTGAGAAGTGGAAAGAATTGCAATTCCCATTCCACCTAAAATCTTAGGAATTCGTTGATAGTTAGAATAAATTCGTAGACCGGGTCGGCTGATACGTTTTAAAATAGTTTTATGTATACCTTTCCTAGTCCTTTTATGTCGCAGGGTTGAAACCAAGAAATATTTGTTATTTTCCCGATGTTTTCTAACGTTTTCAATAAAACCCTCTTGTAGAAGTATTTTAACAATGTTTTCAGTTATATTGGTAGATGTTATTCGAACCGTTTCCTTTTTATCCATATCAGCATTTCTTATCGAAGTTATTATATCGGCAATAGTGTCTCTACCCATGATGAACTAGAATTATTGTTGTCCTCTAATTTTGATATAATCAACATGTTTTTTAGGAATTATTAAAAATATATACTTGAGATATAATCCACTAATTGATCTATTTCATATTGATCTATTTTCGATACACTACTATATCATAATTTTATCTAATTTATAATACCTCAGGGGCTAATGAGACTATTTTTGTGAAATTCAACTGTCTCAATTCTCGAGCAATCGCACCAAAAACCCGAGTCCCTTTTGGGTTTCCTTCTTGATCGATGACAACTGCTGCATTGTCATCATATCGTATTATCATACCGTTGTCACGTTTAAGTTCTTTACGTGTACGTACAATTACAGCTCTAATTACTTCTGATCTTTCTAGAGGCATATTAGGCACTGCTTCCTTGATTACAGCAACAATAACATCACCAATATGAGCATATTGACGATTACTAGCCCCTAAGATTCGAATACACATCAATTCTCTAGCCCCGCTGTTATCCGCTACATTCAAAAGGGTCTGAGGTTGAATCATATCATTATTTTTTTTTTATCTGCTCTTTCAATGCAAAGAGTAAAGGAAAAAAAAGAAATATTATGTGTCCAGAAATAAAAAAATCCCCTTTTTTCATCCCTAACATTCCTTTGGTTCTACATCCTTACTTATCGCGCAATAACAAATTGAGTTCGTATAGGCATTTTGCACGCAGCTATTGACATAGCTGCTTTAGCTACGGTTTCTGATACTCCAACCATTTCATAAAGTATTCGACCGGGTTTAACAACGGCTACCCAATATTCGGGGGACCCCTTACCGGAACCCATACGTGTTTCTGCTGGTCTTAGTGTAACGGGTTTGTCGGGAAATATGCGTACCCATATTTTTCCGCCGCGGCGTGCATATCGTGTCATTGCTCTTCGCCCAGCTTCTATTTGTCTAGCTGTGATCCAAGCGGGTTCAAGTGCCTGAAGAGCATATCTTCCGAAAGAAATATGATTGCCTCGATAAGATATTCCTTTCATTCTTCCTCTATGTTGTTTACGGAATCTGGTTCTTTTGGGGTTATAGTTGATGGTTATTTCTCAATTCCATCTCTACTGCAGAACTGGACATGAGAGTTTCTTCTCATCCAGCTCCTCGCGAATAAAATAATGTAATAATATTACTATTACATATATATATATTTATATATATTTTTAATTTTAATAAATAAAAATAATGAAAAAAAAAAATGTTAAAATCATGGGATTTATAAGAAGAAGTTATATTTATATTGTATATATATAATAACTAGTTAGACTATAGTTAGATGTCTATTTATAAATTTTTATTGTAATTAATTCTTCTTTATTTTCATTTTTTTTTTTCTTTATTTATTATTGAATCACGCAAAATTTTGTAATCTAGTAAATAAATAAGAGTTTCGCGGGCGAATATTGACTCTTTTCTACTTCATTCGTAGAGGTCAACTCATACTATGACCACTCAGAATAAATTGGTTCCTGGTTCATTCCGCCATCCTTGCCAATGAATTATTAGGATTCGTTTTCAATAGAATCTTATGTAGTCATGGGTTCCGTCGTTCCTATAGCTTCTTCATTAATGGTTAGGCCTGAATTCTGCAATGGAGCCCCCAACTAAATTTGTTTCTGAGTCAATCCCCTCAGTTTCTATTAACTCGGGCTCTTTACTTTGTTTTATTATAAGTATTGATGCTTTATCACATTGCTTTTTCCGAGATTATTCATGGACCATACATATTGGAATTGTATTAGAATATCATTGATATTTTTCTTCTCTCTTTCTATCATCTTTCCACTTATCTACATCCCTTTATTTTTGTTTCATAATCTTTTAATTTAATTGGATTTATCATAATCCCATTTTTTTATGGAATAAAATTTCAGTTGCTACAACTACATGATCGATACATCATATAGTGACTGTTTTGTGGGATGTCGACAATACGAAGCAATAAGTTAGTTTTTAGTTTCTATAGTTATTAGTCTATAGTTCTATAGTGCAAGTGCAGGGATCCGTTTTTTTAATCCCAACTCTAACTAAAGAAAAAACCAACGAGTCACACACTAAGCATAGCAATTCTACCAATTGAAATGGTCAATCGAATTTTTATTTAACCCTATAGAAATAAAATTAGTATTTATTGTTCATTTTTGATTGAATGGGGGGAAAAAGAATGAAAATTTTTTAATTTTTTTGTTCTATCACTAGATAGAATAACAAGCACTAGATAGAATAACAAGACAAATAAAAAGGGGTTCATTATATTATTTTATTATTCCTCGTCTACAAATATCCAAATTTTGATGCCCAACACTCCATAGATAGTTCGAACTGTATAGGAACAATAATCAATTTTAGCACGAATGGTCTGTAGGGGAACTCTGCCTTCTCTAATCCATTCAACACGGGCAATTTCTTTCCCATCGATACGCCCTGCAATTTGTATTTGAATTCCTTTTGTATCCGTTTGCTCAGTTAATTCAATAGCTTTTTTCATTGCTTTTCGAAAGGAAACTCTATTTTTTAACTGTAAAGCTATATATTCCGCAAGAATATTAGGTTGCCCATAAGGTTTTTCAATTCTTGTGATAGCAATGTTGAGCCTTCGGTTCACAGAATTTAACTTTTTTTGTACATTTATCTGTAATTCTTCGATTCCTCGTGTTCGACTCTCTATTAATAAATTCGGGAATCCAATATAGATTATGACCTGAATTAAATCTATTCGTTTTTGAATTCCTATACGGGCAATTCCTTCGAAACCCGAGGATATTCTCATATTTTTTTGCACATAATTCTTGATACAGTCTCGTATTTTTTCATCCTCTTGGAGACCCGCGGAAAAGTTTTTTGGTTGTGCGAACCAAAAGGAATGATGGCTTTGAGTTGTACCAAGTCTGAAACCAAGTGGATTTATTTTTTGTCCCATATTTTTTATTATACTATCTTTTCATCCATATGTTATTTTTAAATATGAATCTAAATTTTTAATTTCTATAAAAATTATTTAGATTTATCCTTCAGTACAATTGTTATATGACATGTGGGTCTTTTTATTGGATAACTGCGCCCTCGAGCCCGGGGTCTTAACCTTTTCACAATGGGACCCCCATTGACTTCGGCTTTACTAATAAATAAATCAGCTTCGTTCAAACCCATATTATGACTAGCATTTGCTGCTGCAGAATAAACCAATTTTAAAATTGGATAAGAGGCTCGATAAGGCATGAGTTCCAGTATCATAAGTGTTTCTTCATAGGAACGCCCGCGAATTTGATCAATTACTCTTCGGGCTTTGAAAACAGACATATGTATATGTTGAGCTAAAACTTTGACTTCTGTGCCCGATCTATTCGAGTTCTTGTTTATCATAAGGTTAGTTACCCCCACCAATGGATGATGAGAAATTATTCTATTATTTTTGTTCTATAATTACTCTACTTAAATTACCATTATTCTACTTAATATAAATTGTTAATACTTAACTTCTTAACTTAATATACTTAATATATATTCCGTATATTATTTAATTATATTATTTTATTAATTATTAATTTATTATTAATATTAATTTACATTTTTTTTTCTTTTTTATTACTTTAGAACTTTTGATTATATTTACTTATCATATTTGTTTATATTTGTACTCTTTTATATATATTTGTACTCTTTTATATATATATATTTTTATATATTTTATATTTTTTATTTAATAGAAATTGAAATAAAAAAAGAATTAACGGCGAGATTTATTATCGTTTTTTGCATGTCTACCAAAAGTCCGAGTGGGTGCGAATTCTCCCAATTTATGACCTACCATACGATCCGTTATATAAATGGGTAAATGCTCTTTTCCATTATGAATAGCAATTGTATGCCCGATCATTGTGGGTATAATGGTTGATGCTCTGGACCAAGTTACTATTATTTCTTTTTCCTCCTTCATATTGAGTTGTTCGATTTTTCCCAATAAATGATTAGCCACAAAAGGATTTTTTTTTAGTGAACGTGCCACAATTGATAACTCCTTTTTTTGTAAAAATATAAATATAATAAACAATTTCAAATTCCAAAAATTCTATTTTCAATATTCTTAATTCTTATTTACGGCGACGAAGAATAAAACTATCACTATATTTTTTCCTTTTCCTACTTCTTCTTCCAAGTGTAGGATAACCCCAAGGGGTCATAGGTTTTTTTCTACCAATTGGGGCTCTCCCTTCACCGCCCCCATGGGGATGGTCTACAGGGTTCATAACTACTCCTCTTACTACAGGACGTTTACCTAGCCAACACTTAGATCCGGCTCTACCCAAACTTTTTTGGTTCACCCCAACATTACCCACTTGTCCGACTGTTGCTAAGCAGTTTTTGGATATTAAACGGACCTCTCCAGACGGTAATCTTAATGTGGCCGATTTACCCTCTTTTGCAATCAGTTTCGCTACAGCACCCGCTGCTCTAGCTAATTGTCCACCCTTTCCAAGTGTGATTTCTATGTTATGTATGGCCGTGCCTAAGGGCATATCGGTTGAAGTGGATTCTTCTTTTTTATCAATAAAAACCCCTTCCCAAACTGTACAAGCTTCTTCCAAAGCATACGGCTTTCTAGATGTATATGATGATATCTAGACAGATAGATCTTATATGAATCGTATGATGAAGTACCATATGAGTGGATATATAGGAATCCAAATCTGCCGAATCGCTCATGTTATGATCTTCTACATCCTAGGTCTCCTCGTTCCGTCATCTGGCTTATGTTCTTCATGTAGCATTCAGACCGAATGACTCTATGAAATTACGTCGATACTTCCACTTACGGGTAACGTAGGAGACATCTCTATTTTTCCCCGGGGGATCCTTATACACTGCTTAGCTTTCAATTCGCCTCTGACCATCAAATTAAATGTGAATAACCCGTCTTCCTCTCTTTGAAACAAGGAGCGCTTCCGGTTCTGTCCGTGCTTCAAACAATTTTGTCTTCTCCATATTACCATATCTCTAGAGTCAATAATTTTCTATGAAGAACTACTGAACTCAATCACTTGCTGCCGTTACTCAACAGTTTTCTGTTGAGGTCTATCCCGTGGAGGTACTCCAATTGGATCAGTGATCGATTTCTAGGTTTCGTCGTAAACCTAATTGGTTACTTCCAATTACGTAAATCAATAGTTCAAACCGCACTCAAAGGTAGGGCATTTCCCATTGATATAGGAACTTCTGTACCAGAAACAATGGTATCTCCAATTATAGCCCCTCTGGGATGTAAAATATATCTCTTCTCACCATCCCCATAGTGTATGAGACAAATGTATGCATTTCGATTAGGGTCGTATTCTATGGTTACGATTCTACCAGATATGTCTTTTTCATTCCGTCGAAAATCGATTTTACGGTATAGACGCTTATGACCTCCCCCTCTATGCCTTGCGGTAATGATTCCTCTGGCATTACGACCTTTACCACAACGATGCTGTCCATAAATCAATTTATTTCGTGGATTGGATTTCCTGTCTACGGCTCCGTTGCGTGTGCTCGGGGTAGAAGTTTTGTATAAATGTATCGCCATGTTATTAAGTATTTTGCTTTAAGTTCTTTTCTCTATAAGAGGTGGAATAGAATAACCCGGTTGAAGCGTAATGATCATACGTCTGTAATTGGAATGCATTGTATGTCCCATAATAGGTCCCATTCTTCTACCCTTTCCGGGGAGTCGATGACTATTCATAGCTATTACCTTGACACCAAAGAAGAGTTCGACCCAATGCTTTATTTCTGTCCTAGTTGATCCTGATTCGACATTAGAAGTATATTGATTGTTCCCCAATAACCGAATACTTTTTTCTGTAAATACTGCATATTTGATTCCATCCATAAATCCATTTTCTTCCCTATAAGTTCCAGTATCGATAAGAATTCTAGTTCTTATTGTTCATATGTTATGGTATGAATATACCATACCAATTCGTTATGTATGGATGATGAGATTCCATTGATACAGAGCCAATTCCAATAGACTTATTGAACGTTCCCATTGGCGTGCATCCAGCAGGAATTGAACCTACGAATTTGCCAATTATGAGTTGGGCGCTTTAACCATTCAGCCATGGATGCTTAACAGGGATCATCGTACATCGTGAATAACCAAATTCCAATTGAAATGAAATCTTTAGGAGGAATCAATGAAAGAGGAATCAATGAAACGACATCAATTCAAACCCTGGATCTTCGAATTGAGAGAGATATTGAGAGAAATCAAGAATTCTCACTATTTCTTAGATTCATGGATCAAATTCGATTCAGTGGGATCTTTCACTCCCATTTTTTTCCACCAAGAACGTTTTATGAAACTCTTTGACCCCCGAATTTTAAGTATCCTACTTTCCCGCGATTCACAGGGTTCAACAAGCAATCCATATTTCACGATCAAAGGTGTAGTACTGCTTGTAGTAGCGGTCCTTATATCTCGTATTAACAATCGAAAGATGGTCGAAAGAAAAAATCTCTATTTGATGGGGCTTCTTCCTATACCTATGAATTCCATTGGACCCAGAAATGAGACATTGGAAGAATCTTTTTGGTCTTCCAATATCAATAGGTTGATTGTTTCGCTCCTGCATCTTCCAAAGGGGAAAAAGATTTCTGAGAGTTGTTTCATGGATCCGCAAGAGAGTACTTGGGTTCTCCCAATAAATAAAAGAAATCAAAAGTGTATCATGCCTGAATCTAACCGGGGTTCGCGGTGGTGGAGGAACCGGGTCGGAAAAAAGAGGGATTCTAGTTGTAAGATATCTAATGAAACCGTAGCTGGAATTGAGATCTCATTCAAAGAGAAAGATAGCAAATATATGGAGTTTCTTTTTTTATCTTATACGGATGATCCGATCCGCAAGGACCATGATTGGGAATTGTTGGATCGTCTTTCTCCGAGGAAGAAGCGAAACATAATCAACTTGAATTCGGGACAGCTATTCGAAATCTTAGGGAAACATTTGATTTCTTATCTCATGTCTGCTTTTTGTGAAAAAAGACCAATGGAAGGGGAGGGTTTCCTCAAACAACAAGGAGCTGAGGCAACTATTCAATCAAATGATATTGAGCATGTTTCCCATCTCTTCTCGAGAAACAAGTGGGGTATTTCTTTGCAAAATTGTGCTCAATTTCATATGTGGCAATTCCGCCAAGATCTCTTCGTTAGCTGGGGGAAGAATCAGCACGAATCGGATTTTTTGAGGAACGTATCGAGAGAGAATTGGATTTGGTTAGACAATGTGTGGTTGGTAAACAAGGATCCGTTTTTTAGCAAGGTACGGAATGTATCGTCAAATATTCAATATGATTCCACAAGATCCATTTTCGTTCAAGTAACGGATTCTAGCCAATTGAAAGGATCTTCTGATCAATCCAGAGATCATTTCGATTCCATTAGAAATGAGGATTCAGAATATCACAAATTGATCGATCAAACAGAGATTCAGCAACTAAAAGAAGGATCGATTCTTTGGGATCCTTCCTTTCTTCAAACGGAACGAACAGAAATAGAATCAGATCGATTCCCGAAATGCCTTTTTGGATCTTCCTCAATGTCTCGGCTATTCACGGAAGGTGAGAAGCAGATGAATAATCATCCGCTTCCGGAAGAAACCGAAGAATTTCTTGGGAATCCCACAAGATCAATTCGTTCTTTTTTCTCTGACAAATGGTCAGAACTTCATCTGGGTTCGAATCCTACTGAGGGGTCCACTAGAGATCATAAATTTTTGAAGAAAAAACAAGATGTTTCTTTTGTCCCTTTCAGGCGATCGGAAAATAAAGAAATGGTTGATATATTCAAGATAATTACGTATTTACAAAATACCGTCTCAATTCATCCTATTTCATCAGATCGGGGATGTGATATGGTTCCGAAGGATGAACCAGATATAGAGAGTTCCAATAAGATTTCATTCTTGAACAAAAATCCATTTTTGGGTTTCTTTCATCTATTCCATGACCGGAACAAAGGGGGATACACGTTACGCCACGATTTTGAATCAGAAGAGAGATTTCAAGAAATGGCAGATCTATTCACTCTATCAATAACCGAGCCGGATCTGGTGTATCATAGGGGATTCGCCTTTTCTATTGATTCCTACGGATTGGATCAAAAAAAATTCTTGAATGGGGTATTCAACTCCAGAGATGAATCGAAAAAGAAATCTTTATTGGTTCTACCCCCTCTTTTTTATGAAGAGAATGAATCCTTTTATCGAAGGATCAGAAAAAAATTGGTCCGGATCCACTGCGGGAATGATTTGGAAGATCCAAAACTAAAAATAGTGCTATTTGCTAGCAACAACATAATGGAGGCAGTCAATCAATATGGATTGATCCGAAATCTGATTCAAATCCAATATAGCACCTGTGGATACATAAGAAATGTATCGAATCGATTCTTTTTAATGAATAGATCCTTCGAATATGGAATTCCAAGGGATCGAATAGGAAATGATACTCTGAATCATATAACTATAATGAAATATACGATCAACCGACATTTATCGAATTTGAAAAAGAGTCAGAAGAAATGGTTTGATCCTCTTATTTCTCGAACCGAGAGATCCATGAATCGGGATCCTGATGCATATAGATACAAATGGTCCAATGGGAGCAAGAATTTCCAGGAGCATTTGGAACATTTCGTTTCTGAACAGAAGAACCGTTTTCAAGTAGTGCTCGATCGATTACGTATTAATCAATATTCGATTGATTGGTCCGAGGCTATCGACAAAGAAGATTTGTCTAAGTCACTTCGTTTCTTTTTGTCTAAGTCACTTCTCTTTTTGTCCAAGTCACTTCTCTTTTTGTCCAAGTCACTTCCTTTTTTCTTTGTGAGTATCG